CAATTACATTTCTAGTTCCATTTGTGGTAAAAGTGGAAATAGTAGTAAAAAAGCCGGAAGGAGTATACGACAAAGTTCTACTAATCTGGATGTAACTCAAAAATACAAGCATTTGTGGGTTCAATGCGAAAATTGTTATGGATTAAATTATAAGAAATTTTTTAAATCAAAAATGAATCTTTGTGAACAATGTGGATATCATTTGAAAATGAGTAGTTCTGATAGAATCGAACTTTCGATCGATCGGGGTACTTGGGAGCCTATGGATGAAGACATGGTTTCTCTGGATCCCATTCAATTTCATTCGGAGGAGGAGCCTTATAAAAATCGTATCGATTCTTATCAAAGAAAGACAGGATTAACCGAGGCTGTTCAAACAGGCATAGGGCAATTAAACGGTATTTCCGTAGCAATAGGGGTTATGGATTTTCAGTTTATGGGGGGTAGTATGGGATCCGTAGTCGGGGAGAAAATTACCCGTTTGATTGAATATGCTACTAAAGAATTTCTACCTCTTATTATAGTGTGTGCTTCCGGAGGGGCACGTATGCAAGAAGGAAGTTTGAGCTTGATGCAAATGGCTAAAATATCTTCTGCTTTATATGATTATCAATCAAATAAAAAGTTATTCTATGTACCAATCCTTACATCTCCTACTACTGGTGGGGTGACAGCCAGTTTTGGTATGTTGGGGGATATCATTATTGCCGAACCCAATGCCTACATTGCCTTTGCGGGTAAAAGAGTAATTGAACAAACATTGAATAAAACAGTACCCGAAGGTTCACAAGCGTCTGAGTATTTATTCCAGAAGGGTTTATTCGATCTAATCGTACCACGTAATCCTTTAAAAGGCGTTCTGAGTGAGTTATTTCAACTCCACACTTTCTTTCCTTTGAATCAAAATTAGAACATTAAGTCCATTATTTTGAGCAAACAAGTAATTCGTTTATCGGAATACAAGTGAAATTGAGACGAATGGGTTTTCTTTGTTGACATAAGATCTAATTGTATAACGAATCAAAAGTCACATAAAATCGGAAATCTGACCCTTTTTCTATATTCCTGATTATTGATCAAGAAGTCTCTATTAACAAGATAAAAGATGAAATTCTTTTTTTCGTGAAATTAGGCAAATAAAAAAATCTTCTTCTCGTCATATATAATGAAATGAAAATCTAGAAAATATAGTATAGAATTTTTTATCTTTCTATAGCGTACGATAATCCTATTTTGACTAAGAATCCCTGCTGGATGGGATTCTAACAAACCCTTGAATCAATATAAGAATCAATATAAATAGAATCTAATTCATTAAAAAAAACTTTTTGCTTAGTGAATGAAATTCGAAGACAAGAGCAAAAAATGAAGAAAATAATATCTCATCCATATCCTCTCAAATTTTTCATGTAGAAAGATGAAAAACTACATTATATACTCACTTAGACTTAGATAGTAGATACTTATATTATTTTTAATTAATAATTAATTCTTAATAGATATAGATATTAATAAAAATTTTAAGTAGTAATAATTCCAATTTAGAATTATCAAATTATAATAAAATCAAATTCAAATTATTATAATATAAATACTATACTATATATATATTATTATATTTTATTTATTATATATATATTATATAAGTAAGAAGAGAAGATATAAGTATAATAAATAATAAATAAATTAAATTATTTAATTTAAATATATATAAGATATAAGTAAGATCTTTATATATATATATATATATTATATATATATATAATAAGATAAGATTTATATTATAAATAATAAATAATATTATAAATAATAAATATAAAATCTAAATAATAATAACAGGTACAAATAGTAAATCGAGGTACCCATTCTATGACAACTCTTAATTTTCCCTCTGTTTTGGTCCCTTTAGTAGGCCTAGTATTTCCGGCAATCGCAATGGCTTCTTTATTTCTTCATGTTCAAAAAAACAAGATTGTTTAGAGCCGAGGGCGCAAAATATTATCTTTTTTTTTCAAAACTGACGCTTGTATCATAACACAGATATCCATTTAGCTAAATATGGTATAAGAGGCTTCCGTCGAAATCTCCCCAAAATGCTATTAGCTAGTTTCAAATAGACCCGAATCGGCGAATAGCTGAACTGTAAAGTTGGTCTATCTATATACATGTGGCTATCTTTAGTGAGTCATACGAAGGGTGTGTTATTAGTTTAGATCTAACCAATTTAATGAATTACTCCTAAAGGTTCACATCAAACTAGTGCTAGTTGATGCGAGTTACTTCGGAAATAAACGGACTAAAGGCAAATTCATTTGGGGTATTCTCTCAATTCCAAAAAAAGCAACCGGATCAAGTATGAGTTGTCGATCAGAACATATATGGATAGAACCTATAACGGGGGCTCGAAAAACAAGTAATTTCTGCTGGGCTGTTATCCTTTTTTTAGGTTCATTAGGATTCTTGTTGGTTGGAACCTCGAGTTATCTTGGTAGAAATTTGATATCTTTATTTCCGTCTCAGCAAATAGTTTTTTTTCCACAAGGGATTGTGATGTCTTTCTATGGGATCGCGGGTCTTTTTATTAGCTCCTATTTGTGGTGCACAATTTCGTGGAATGTAGGTAGTGGTTATGATCGATTTGATAGAAAAGACGGAATAGTGTGTATCTTTCGTTGGGGATTCCCTGGAAAAAATCGTCGGGTCTTCCTCCGCTTTCTTATAAAAGATATTCAGTCCGTCAGAATAGAAGTTAAAGAGGGTATTTATGCTCGTCGTGTCCTTTATATGGATATCAGAGGCCAGGGAGCCATTCCATTGACTCGTACTGATGAGAATTTTACTCCACGGGAAATGGAACAAAAAGCTGCTGAATTGGCTTATTTCTTGCGTGTACCTATTGAAGTATTTTAAGAAATCGAGAAATTAATGCTTTCTCGCGGGAGGGCAAAAAGCAAGAATCCTCTTTTTCTATAACATAACTTAATTGAGGTTTCTTCAGAACATTCATTCGAGTCAAAGCAGACATATATGGAACAAGTATAAAAAAACCTTTTTGGGGGATCTTTTATATGTATCGAAATATACACATACACAACTCAATTATATATTAAATAAAAAAATAAGAAAAAAAGAAAATCTCATAATCAACCATTTCGAAATAAGGAAATTCCCCCTTTTTTGTTGTTGGAATTGAAACTTTAGATTCAGATAGATCATATTTTGTAATTTTTTTGAAGCTTCTTTTTAGACTTTTTGTGCTCCTTAATGACGAAAAATTTGGATCTCTTATAATGTAGCCAATTTATTTATGTCGTTTTTTGTCACTCATTTTTCACAATATTTTTCAGAAAATTACCTCAATTATTCTATCGATGACTACTCATAGTCAGTTAAATTTTTTCGAAATATTAGAGGTTTTTTTATATAATGATAGAAAAGGAGAATGATAGAAAAGGAGTTCTTTTGTCTCAAAATCTGAATACTATTCATATTCATTATTTAAAGTGGTTTTTCCGGGCGTTCATCGAAAAGAGATATATGCTTCGAATTTGACTGATTGAGATATAGGGAAACAATTTTTATTATATTATTTATTCATATATATATATATATTCATTCGAATTTTTCATCTATTTCCGTATTTTTTTCTAGATTCAAGGCCTAACCACGAAATCACAAATAAAAAAGAGTGAATAGATTCATAGGTTTGATAACTTGTAATAGAACTGATGCGTGAGAGAAATATTATATTAGATTACATAGAGTCGACGAATGAGATGGGTTCATTAACAATTCACAGATGAAAAAATGGCAAAAAAGAAAGCATTCACTCCTCTTTTATATCTTGCATCTATAGTATTTTTGCCCTGGTGGATTTCTCTCTCCTTTCAAAAAAGTCTGGAATCATGGGTTACTAATTGGTGGAACACTAGGCAATCCGAAACTTTTTTGAATGATCTTGAAGAAAAGAGTATTCTAGAAAAATTCATAGAATTAGAGGAACTCCTCTTCTTAGAGGAAATGATCAAGGAATACTCGCAGACACATCTACAAAACCTTCGTATAGGAATTCACAAAGAAACAATCCAATTAATCAAGATACACAACGAGGGTCGTATTCATACGATTTTGCACTTCTCGACAAATATAATATGTTTCATTATTCTAAGTGGTTATTCTATTTTGGGTAATAAAGAACTCGTTATTCTTAACTCTTGGGCTCAAGAATTCCTATATAACTTAAGTGACACAATAAAAGCTTTTTCTCTTCTTTTATTAACTGATTTATGTATCGGATTTCATTCGCCCCATGGTTGGGAACTGATGATTGGCTTTGTCTACAAGGATTTTGGGTTTGTTCATAATGATCAAATTATATCTGGCCTTGTTTCCACTTTTCCAGTCATTCTAGATACAATTTTAAAATATTGGATTTTCCGTTATTTAAATCGCGTATCTCCGTCACTTGTAGTGATTTATCATTCAATGAATGACTGAAAAATTATCTACCTAATCCAATTATAATGTTTCTTACTTTGGAGTTGTACATAAGCAAAGCATTGAAAATCGCTTTCTATTTCTACCCATCCTGGAGATTCATGCTATATTCCTATATATATTAATCGAGTCAAAACAAATTATTCCAGTAAATAACAGAATCGTGGATAGGAAACTCCATTAGTGACCTACCCAAATTTATTGTATAAATATATTTTCGGGATCAATGGTTGGACCATGCAAACTAGAAATACTTTTTCTTGGATAAAGGAACAAATTACTCGATCTATTTCCATATCGCTCATGATATATATCATCACTCGTACATCCATTTCAAATGCATATCCCATTTTTGCACAGCAGGGTTATGAAAATCCACGAGAAGCGACTGGACGTATTGTATGCGCCAATTGCCATTTAGCTAATAAACCGGTGGATATTGAGGTTCCGCAAGCGGTACTTCCCGATACTGTATTTGAAGCAGTTGTTCGAATTCCTTATGA